TTGTCATTTCTTCTTTTTGGTCTCATATATCATATAACAAACATATAATATAGTAAAAGACTTATATTAAAGTATGAAATAAATATGAAACCTCCCATAAAAAATTAAAATTTTTTAGGAATTTCGGGCGGAAATGCGCGTATTTTTTTCTTTTAAGAAATATCTATTTTTTACATTTCAATTTGAATTAGGGACTCCGCGTACCAATACAAGTGGTCAGTCATTAACTACATATACACATCTGGTCATATATGTATTACCATTATGTAATACAAATTATATTAACTAATAAAGAAAGAGGAGTTTTAAAAATGCGAGATCTAAAAACATATCTCTCCGTGGCACCGGTAGTAAGTACTCTATGGTTCGGGTCTTTAGCAGGTTTATTGATAGAGATCAATCGTTTTTTTCCGGATGCGTTGATATTCCCCTTTTTTTCATTCTAGTTATTGATATGGGAAGGGGGGGAGAAGATTAGAGATACAATAAATATCTGTAACTAATCCCTTCCCTTCTTTTTTTTTTTTCTAACTTATTAAAAAAAACAAAGAAAAAGAGGCTTCGCCCTCAGTGAAACTATGAACTAAGGCCCAGGCTCAAATTAATAATTAATAATAGAGTGGAAATAAAAATGTGATGGTTGGGGCAACAATATCATACAAGATACTTAACTGAAAATGAAATACTGTACCACAATTTTTAATTCTAAATATAGTTAGAAATCATTATATTACTTATTATTACTTTATTGATTGCAACGAAATCTTTCTTTCATAATTTGATTTCGAGTTACCTGCTTCTTTTTTTTTTTTTTTTTGGTCCTTTCTTCTTCCTTGCTTTGGATCGGAAAATTAAAGAATTGAGTGAATCAAAAACCAAAGGAGGTTCATGGCCAAGGGTAAAGATGTCCGAGTAACGGTTATTTTGGAATGTACCAGTTGTGTTCGAAATCGTGTTAATAAGGAATCAATGGGCATTTCCAGATATATTACTCAAAAGAATCGACACAATACTCCCAGTCGATTGGAATTGAGAAAATTTTGTCCCTGTTGTTACAAACATACGATTCACGGGGAAATAAAGAAATAGATTGAACCGACCGCTCGTGTGTCAGTCTTCCAAGAAAGATGAAAAATTACATATTATACATAACAATATATATTTATTTAAATATAAACAAACCAAATCCTATTTCGATCGGATCAAACATCATGTAGATGTCGAATTAAGAAATAGGATTGGGATTTTCAGGATAAGGAATAAACAAACCATGGATAAATCCAAGCGAATCTTTCTTAAATCCAAGCGATCTTTTCGTAGGCGTTTGCCTCCGATCCAATCGGGGGATCGAATTGATTATAGAAATATGAGTTTAATTAGTCGATTTATTAGCGAACAAGGAAAAATATTATCTAGACGGGTGAATAGATTGACCTTAAAACAACAACGATTAATTACTATTGCTATAAAACAAGCTCGTATTTTATCTCTGTTACCTTTTCTTAATAATGAGAAACAATTTGAAAGAACCGAGTCAACCGCTAGAACTGCCGGTCTTAGAACCAGAAAAAAATAGACCGACTTTTCAATTGAATCAAAATAAAATTCTAATCCAAACTCAAATGTGGATTGACGTTTTTTTTTTTTTGTTCGAAAAAAAGGAAAATCGAGATGTCGTGTCGTAAGAAAAAAAAATTGGATAAGAAGAATAAATATTTTTTATTGAACGTCTTTCTTCATTTTGATGACTTTATCATATTTTATCATACTAATTTCTACTCTACCTTCCCAGAGTTCATTCTCCAGGGAACTCCATTTAAACGACTCCAACGGATTTTATTTATTTTATGATATCATTGGAAATCATATAAAGACAACTCTTATTTAATATAGCTATTTGTGCAAGTATTTTACGATTAAGAAGCAACTGTCTCTTGTACAGATTGTGTATTAATTTACTATAACTTAAGTATACTTTATTTTCGCGAATTACTGCATTTATCCGAGTGATCCACAAACGACGAAAATCTCTCTTTTGTCTACCTCTATCCCGATGAGCCGAAACCAAAGCTCTTATTTTCTGTTGAGTAATAGTACGCGTAAGTCTTGAATGAGCCCCTCGAAAGGTTGATGCAAATAAACGAATTTTTGTTCTACGTCTTCGAGCTATATACCCTCGTTTAATTCTGGTCATTGAATAAATGAAACTTTGATGAATAACTAATAGATTTCCTTTCTTTCAGTTATTCCCTTCCCGTGTCCTAGTCTATTAATAACAAAACGGATTTTTCCAATGTATAAAATAAAAATTCCAATGGCTTTTGCTACTATAACCTTCCCTACCACGATTTTTTATTTTTTTTTCTAGGTGAAATGCCTAGAAAAAAAAAATTGTATTGATACTAGGTATCAAAAACAAACACATAGTAAATAAAAAAGTATTAAATATAAATGGATATAGTGGGTTCCATCGTTTCTATGGTTACTTATTAAACGGTGAGGTCCTCTCTATACACCGGAGCCCTTCTTTCTTTAATCTTTAATTTAATCAATGTTATTGTTAACTTGTATAGTTCACACTCTTTGGCTCTACCCATAATTATCCAGTACTAGGTCTTTCACAACGAGATCTACTTAATACAGTAACGGTATTTAATTATGAAGATTAGCTGAGTAGCTGACCCTGTTAGTCCGTTCTTGCAAGAGTAAGGCATAATTTTTCTGCTTTTTAAAATAGGATTTCCCCTGCTTAATGGATACCATTTGCTATCAATGGAGAATTCTTTCTCATCTTAAATTTTAAATTGAGTTGATTGGATTTGCACCAATGGAAACCATAGATTTGATACTACAAGAAAAGAATAGATCTTTTTTATTTTTAGATATTGAATGGAGTTCTTCCATTCTGTCCTATTCGCTGGTACTGATCGTTGATACTGGATCAATTGTTTTCTTTCTTTTGTCCTAGCCCATGATCTGAACGAGTCGCACATACACCCTAGTACATGTTCCTCGTCGCTGAGGACATCCCCCAAGAGCGGGGGATTTCGTGACATTTCTGATTGGCTGTCTTGTGTTTCTAATAAGTTGTTTAATAGTTGGCATGTTGAATCATATACATAATGGGCTGGTTTAGATCGACCTTAACCGGATGATTATGAATTCTTTTATTTCTATATTAATAGATTAATGAATAGAATATTAAATCCGGTACGAAGATAAAATCTCAAATCACGAATTCGTGTGAAATCCTTTTTTTTTTTTTATTCAGTCGCTACAAGATCAACAATTCCATGAGCTTGGGCTTCTGTTGCTGACATAAAAACATCTCTTTCCATGTCTTCAGATACAACCCATAAAGGTTTGCCTGTCCTTTGTACATAAACCCTTGTGATGGTTTCGCGCAGCTTCAGTAGTTCTTCCGCTTCCAAGATAAATTCTCCCGTCTGTGCCTCATAAAAAGAACTAGCAGGTTGGTGGATCATTACCCTAGCGTGAGGGAATGCTAGACGTTTGGTAATTTCTCCTCCGACGAGAATAAAAGATCCCATTGAAGCGGCTAATCCCATGCATATTGTCTGTATATCTGGTCGCACAAATTGCATAGTATCATAAATAGCGACTCCGGGTATTACCCACCCACCAGGAGAGTTTATAAACAAATACAGATCTTTGGTATCATCCTCTATACTGAGATATACCATAAGACCAATAAGTTGATTCGAGATCTCGCTATCAACCCCTTGGCCTAAAAAAAGTAATCTTTCTCGATAAAGTCGGTTGATTGGGATAAAGTTGTATCCCTTAGAAACCGTACATGCACCTTTTGATGCATACGGTTCAACAAAAATCAGGAAAAAAAAGAATCAATGTGTAGATGTAGATTCTAGCGCTTTCTGTTTTTTCATACCAGGCTTTAACTTATAAAAAGGGGCTTTTCTTTCATTGTTCAAGAAAGATGGGTTTTGGCCTGTTTTGTTTATCTATAAAAAAAATTACTAAACTTATCTAACTAACTTCTCATTGATGTATTGTTTCATCGAGATACAATCTAAATCGCGATGTAATTTTCTTGTTCCTTGAATGGGCTTCTTCAATTTTTTTAGGTTTATGCTCTACTCCGCGTAAAGATCCGCCCGATTTGGATTTGCACATATAGGACAAATGCTCCAATACCACGTCCTTTTGCTACAACTTGTTTTTTTTTCTAAACGGAGCCTGGATACTTCATTTTATTGGTCTAACCAAGCCAACCATAAATTATTCTAATTGATAATATTAATCTGTATACCCTCCCGAAAAAATGGATCTAATTGCACTTCACGCTCCAAATTTTTGATAATAAAATAAATCTTTCTTGGGTGAAGGGGAGGATATCTCGATCGGGGAAGAGAACGGGGAAATACCATATGACCCAATATATCTGACAAGTCGCACTATACGTCAATCCACAATGCATCTTCCTCTCCAGGACTTCGAAAAGGTACTCTTGGAACACCAATAGGCATAAAATAAAAGAAAAATTAAGTACTATATCTCACTTTGATGTGAAAGCGTAACAATGGGTTTGTTGTCCTAATAATATTGGCCTTTACCATATTTTATTATCATATTTTATCCATAGATTGACTAAGTTCATAAAAAAGAAGGCAAAATGAATAAAGGAAAATTATTACAAATAAGTGCTTTGAATGATGAACAAATATATATATGCATTCATTCATATAAAATAATATCAACTCCCTTACCATTGCGTATTGGTACTTATCGGGTGTAGAATAGATCTGCTTCTTTTTGTTCCTGCGAACAAAATAGTTTCATTATTACTAAAAGTAATTATTACGAAAAGAATCAAACAAATATTAATCCTTTATCCAAGATAATCCACTAAAAAGAGGGTCCACAGCATATTTTTTTATAATGCAATAAAGTTACATTGTGTTTATTTTTCGTTGATAAAGGGGTATTTCCATGGGTTTGCCTTGGTATCGTGTTCATACCGTCGTATTGAATGATCCCGGTCGTTTGATTTCTGTCCATATAATGCATACAGCTCTGGTTGCTGGTTGGGCCGGTTCGATGGCTCTATACGAATTAGCAGTTTTTGATCCTTCTGATCCTGTTCTTGATCCGATGTGGAGACAGGGTATGTTCGTTATACCCTTCATGACTCGTTTAGGAATAACCAATTCATGGGGCGGTTGGAGTATCACAGGGGGTACTGTAACGAATCCGGGTATTTGGAGTTATGAAGGTGTGGCCGGGGCACATATTGTGTTTTCTGGCTTGTGCTTTTTGGCAGCTATCTGGCATTGGGTGTATTGGGATCTAGAAATATTTACTGATGAACGTACAGGAAAACCCTCTTTGGATTTGCCTAAGATCTTTGGAATTCATTTATTTCTATCAGGAGTGGCTTGTTTTGGGTTTGGTTCATTTCATGTAACAGGATTGTATGGTCCTGGAATATGGGTGTCCGATCCTTATGGACTAACCGGAAGGGTACAATCCGTAAATCCAGCGTGGGGTGTGGAGGGTTTTGATCCTTTTGTTCCGGGAGGAATCGCCTCTCATCATATTGCAGCAGGGACCTTGGGCATATTGGCGGGTCTATTCCATCTTAGTGTCCGTCCACCTCAACGCCTATACAAAGGATTACGTATGGGAAATATTGAAACCGTCCTTTCCAGTAGTATTGCTGCTGTCTTTTTTGCAGCTTTTGTAGTTGCTGGAACTATGTGGTATGGTTCAGCAACCACCCCGATTGAATTATTTGGTCCCACTCGTTATCAATGGGATCAAGGATACTTCCAACAAGAAATATATCGACGAATTGGTGCTGGATTAGCTGAAAATCAAAGTTTATCTGAAGCTTGGTCTAAAATTCCTGAAAAACTGGCTTTTTATGATTACATCGGCAATAATCCGGCAAAAGGGGGGTTATTCAGAGCGGGCTCAATGGATAACGGGGATGGAATAGCTGTTGGGTGGTTAGGACATCCTATCTTTAGAGATAAAGAGGGGCGCGAACTTTTTGTACGTCGTATGCCTACTTTTTTTGAAACATTTCCGGTTGTTTTGGTAGACGGAGACGGAATTGTTAGAGCCGATGTTCCTTTTAGAAGGGCAGAATCAAAATATAGTGTCGAACAAGTAGGTGTAACTGTCGAGTTCTATGGCGGTGAACTCAACGGAGTCAGTTATAGTGATCCCGCTACTGTGAAAAAATATGCTAGACGTGCTCAATTGGGTGAAATTTTTGAATTAGATCGTGCTACTTTGAAATCCGATGGTGTTTTTCGTAGCAGTCCAAGGGGTTGGTTTACTTTTGGGCATGCTTCGTTTGCTTTGCTCTTCTTCTTCGGACACATTTGGCATGGTGCTAGAACCTTGTTTAGAGATGTTTTTGCTGGTATTGATCCAGATTTAGATGCTCAAGTGGAATTTGGAACATTCCAAAAACTTGGAGATCCAACTACAAGAAGACAGGTAGTCTGATACAATATCCCTTTGTTACTAGTTACTTTTCGTTGTTATTTTCTTTTTTTGATTTGATATAGGGTACCGGATAAATCTTGATTTGAATCACTGCCTTATCTTTGACTTTTGTTCTTTATTTATCCGGGAGACGATCCCAAATAAACAGGTATGGAAGCTATAATTGTAAACCACGATCGAATCTATGGAAGCATTGGTTTATACATTCCTTTTAGTCTCAACTCTAGGAATAATTTTTTTCGCTATCTTTTTTCGAGAACCGCCTAAAGTTCCAACTAAAAAGTGAAATGATTTTTCATTATCTCAATTGAAAGTAATGATCCTCCCAATATTGGGAGGATCATTACTTCAACTAGTCCCCGTGTTCCTCGAATGGATCTCTTAGTTGTTGAGAGGGTTGCCCAAAAGCAGTATATAAGGCGTACCCAGTAAAACTTACAAGTAAACCAGATAAAAAGATGGCAACTAGGGTTGCTGTTTCCATTATTATATAGTTTTAAGACATTATATAGTTTTAAGACCACAATGGATCTATGATAAGATCATTTATTTACAACGGAATGGTATACAAAGTCAACAGACCTTACTGAATATAAAATATTATGGCTACACAAACCATTGAGGGTAATTCTAGATCTGGCCGTCCAAAACGAACTAATGCAGGGAGTTTATTGAAACCATTGAATTCAGAATATGGTAAAGTAGCTCCCGGGTGGGGAACTACTCCTTTGATGGGTCTCGCAATGGCTCTATTTGCGATATTCCTATCTATTATTTTGGAGATTTATAATTCTTCCATTTTACTGGATGGAATTGCAATGAATTAGATTGATAAGAACCATTAACTAGCTTTTTCAATACAAAGTGAAGCCTTTAGGTTTCTGATTTTTATCCCATTCTATTTTGGTAGTTCGACCGTGGAATTTCTTTGTTTCTGTATTTCCGGAATATGAGTGTGTGACTTGGTATAATTGATCCTATGGATAGGACAGAGAATGGGGCTGTCATCTTGATAGAGATGGTTTTACTTCGTCGGATATTCATTCTAGTATCTGGAGCACGGAATATATGAAATAGATTACTAAAGTATTAGAACTATGATTCATACTTAATAGTCAGACCTCGTGTCCGGACTTCAAAAAATTTTTTAAAAGAGTTCGAAGTTCTAAATAGAAAAATTTGTATTCTTTCAAACTTTAGTTTATGCTTATTTTGATCAAAGGACAAAGGTTTCTTTGGATTTTTAGTCAGTATATCTATTCATTGAATAAGTGATGATCCAATGATTCTTACTCAGGGAATTTTGGAGCTTAGTTTGAAAAGGTTTTATTGAATCATCGTGGTTCTAGTATGAATCTGAGGTTTTAATCAATCCATAGGGTCTTAACAAGAGAATTCCTATCAATAATAAAGAAAACAGCAGTAAAGCCGCATTACAGATAAATAACACCAAAGATAATAGGTAAATAGAAGATTCAAGAGGCCTATAACGATCAAACGAATGAGCCGACTTGATTTTTTGGCATTATAACCACAAAGAAGAGCTTTCGGATTTTTATTCTTTCATATCTTCAGAAAAAATTGAATCATAGAATTAAAAAATTTCAAACTTTCTATTACACACATCCGTTAGAACTAGTATTTGGGCGTTTCTGTTTGAGCCGTACGAGATGAAATTTTCATATACGGTTCTCCGGGGGGGGTTTCCTTGATTTACCTATCTCAATAAAATCTATGATTGGTTCGAAGAACGTCTTGAGATTCAGGCAATTGCCGATGATATAACTAGTAAATATGTTCCTCCTCACGTCAACATATTTTATTGTCTCGGAGGAATTACGCTTACTTGTTTTTTAGTACAAGTAGCTACAGGGTTTGCTATGACTTTTTATTATCGTCCGACCGTTACAGAGGCTTTTGCTTCTGTTCAATATATAATGACTGAAGCTAATTTCGGTTGGTTAATCCGATCAATTCATCGATGGTCGGCAAGTATGATGGTCCTAATGATGATCCTGCACGTATTTCGTGTCTATCTCACCGGTGGCTTTAAAAAACCTCGCGAATTGACTTGGGTTACAGGTGTGGTTTTGGGTGTATTGACCGCATCTTTTGGTGTAACTGGTTATTCCTTACCTTGGGACCAAATTGGTTATTGGGCAGTAAAAATTGTAACAGGCGTACCAGATGCTATTCCTGTAATAGGCTCGCCCCTGGTAGAGTTATTACGCGGAAGTGCTAGTGTGGGACAATCCACTTTGACTCGCTTTTATAGTTTACACACTTTTGTATTACCTCTTCTTACTGCCGTATTTATGTTAATGCACTTCCCAATGATACGTAAGCAAGGTATTTCTGGTCCTTTATAAAGAATACATCCGATATTTGTAATCAATCATTTATCACTGGGTAGGAACAATAGTATTTCATTGCTACAAATATGGATTATTGAAAAGAATAAGACATGTATTGGGATATTTCTCTTCAACTCTACAAAAATTTATTATTTTTTTGACACTCATAGTTGAAGCGAATTTTCCGAAGATAAAATGGATTATGGGAGTGTGTGACTTGAACTATTGATCGGGCCTTGCAGATATATGCCCTTATCTATCTGCCACATTTGAATTCACAACAAAACAATGTGTCTTTGTTCCAACCACCGCGTAAGCCCCATACAGAAGATAGGCCGGTTCGTTTGAAGAGAATCTTTTCTATGATCAGACCCGATCATGTCGTGTATGATATGAATAGGCTCCGTAAGATCCAGTAGAATAAGTGATTGGCATAATCCAGATTATGTTTTATATATTTCACTTACTAAATAGTATTGAAATGTATTCATTTCCTCTGCATTGACTCGATTTATGATACTATCGGAGTGAAACAAGGGATCTAAAGAAGAACAGAGGCTAGACTATATTAGTAACAAGTAAATTCTTTGCTTTGTATGTAAAAAGTCTCGATATTTTATTTTAGGGGATAAAGGCCAATTGCAAGATCTGAGACGACCCATAAAGCATTTGATCATGATCAATTTTGTAAGCCTACTTGGGTATTGAGCATTTATCTGTAAGAACTGAATTCCTTGCAATGGGTAGTTGTTGCAACTGCGAAAAAGGGAATCCTTTTTATTACATAGAATCATTCATATATGTGTGGATAATATATTGATTGTTTTTATATGTATCCATTTGATTTTTATATGTATCCATTTGATTCGTGCTCGAGCTGGATGATGAAAAATTATCATGTCCAGTTCTTTCGGGGGATGGATCTAGAATAATTCACCTATCCTAATAACAAAAAAACCTGACTTGAACGATCCTGTGTTAAGAGCTAAATTGGCTAAGGGGATGGGTCATAATTATTACGGAGAGCCCGCATGGCCAAACGATCTTTTATATATTTTTCCAGTAGTAATTTTAGGTACTATTGCATGTAACGTAGGCTTAGCGGTTCTAGAACCATCAATGATTGGTGAACCCGCAGATCCATTTGCAACTCCTTTGGAAATATTGCCTGAATGGTATTTCTTTCCCGTATTTCAAATACTTCGTACAGTGCCAAATAAGTTATTGGGTGTTCTTTTAATGGTTTCAGTACCTGCGGGATTAATAACAGTACCTTTTTTGGAGAATGTTAATAAATTCCAAAATCCATTTCGTCGTCCCGTAGCGACAACCGTCTTTTTGATTGGTACTGCAGTAGCCCTTTGGTTGGGTATTGGAGCAACACTACCTATTGAAAAGTCCTTAACTTTAGGTCTTTTTTAAATTGATTCGATTGTGAAATAAAAAATAGATTACGACATGTGTATCTAGGGAATAGTCGCTTCAAAGTGAATTTTCCCTAGATACATCTATTCAATTTAATTTATTCAATTTAATTTTAGACCTATTCCGAATATATGGATTGGGCTAAAGATTCAAAACTAATTTTTATCTGTTTAGACAAAACTTTAGAAAAATAAATAAATAACCCCAAACACTTTATTCGAAATGCTTTTATCTTTCTAGAATGTTCAATATATGTTTTACATCTTCTATGCGAAAATGTTTAATTTTCATAAGATCTTCTTGACTGTTATTCAAAAGGTCCACTAATGTATGTATATTGGACCTTTTGAGGCAATTATAGACCCTGGGGAGCAATTCTGATTGGTCAATAAAAATATATTTAAATGCGATTTCTTTTTTATTTTTTCTTTGTTTAGCCAATCTACCATGAAAAGTAAAAAGGGGTAAAGTAACTTTATGTTGATTGTTTTCTAAATGTAAGTTTTCTTCTTCTGCATGTAAAAAAGGAATAAATAAATCAATCAAATTCCGGGAGGCTTCATGAAGTGCTTCTTTAGGAGTTAAACTTCCATTTGTCCATATTTCGAGAAAAAGTATCTCTTGTTTTTCATTCCCATTCACATAAGAATGAATACTATGATTCGCATTTCGAACAGGCATGAATACAGCATCTATAGGATAACTTCCGTCTTGAAAGTTATTTGGCGTTTTTATACGATATCCGCGATTCCTCTCGATTTGTAATTCAATACACAAATTAATTGGTTCTGTTAGGTTAGCTATATGCTGTGTATTATCAACGATTTCCACAGAAGGTGGTAAGATAATGTCTTGAGCAGTTACATATCCAGGACCCTTCACACAAATAGACGCGTTACAAGTTCCATACAGATTACTTCTCAATACAATTTCTTTCAAATTCATTAAAATTTCATGTACGGATTCTTGAATACCTACTATGGTAGAATATTCATGTGGTATTTTCTCAGATTTTGCGCGTGTGATACATGTTCCTTCTATTTCTCCGAGCAAAGCTCTTCGCATCGCAATGCCTATTGTATCGGCTTGACCTTTCATAAGTGGGGCCAGAATAAAGCGTCCATAATAAAGACGCTTACTGTCTGCTCTTGATTCAACACACTTCCACTGTAGTGTCCGAGTAGATACTGTTACTTTCTCTCGAACCATAGTATATTATTTGATCAAATCATTGAATTATTTATTTCTCTTGAAATCTCTTCAATGTTTATTTTATTTTTACACACGTCTTTTTTTAGGGGGCCTACAGCCATTATGTGGCATAGGGGTTACATCGCGTATGAAACTTAATAGTATACCACTTCTACGAATAGCTCTTAATGCCGCATCTCTTCCGAGACCCGGGCCTTTTATCATGACTTCTGCTCGTTGCATACCTTGATCCACTACGGTCCGAATGGCATTTCCTGCTGCGGTTTGAGCGGCAAATGGTGTACCTCTTCTTGTACCCTTGAATCCACAAGCTCCGGCGGAGGACCAAGAAATTACTCGACCCCGTACATCTGTAACCGTCACAATGGTATTGTTAAAACTTGCTTGAACATGAATAACTCCCTTGGGTATTCTGCGCGCATTCTTACGTGAACCAATACGTCTATTTCTACGTGAACCAATTTTTGGTATAGGTTTTGCCATATTTTATCATCTCATAAATATAAGTCAGAGATATATGGATATATCCATTTCATGTCAAAACAGATCCTTATATATTTTTTTTTACTTATTTATTTGTACATCCGGTCCTTTAGATTTCGAGAGTCTTTTTTCTTTTAAAAAGATTATCCTTGTCTTTGTTTATGTCTCGGGTTGAAACAAATTACTATAATTCGTCCCCGCCTACGGATCAATCGACATTTTTCACAAATTTTACGAACAGAGGCCCTTATTTTCATATTTGTACTTCCTTTTCTTAATTCAGAATTTACTTATTGGAAGAAAATAAGTTTCTTGAAATTTTTAACTTCGAATTGTATCCCCACGAAAGAATGTTGAAATTGAAAAAAAAATCACCTAATCATTCGAATCTTTACTTTTGAGTCTATAAATTATATATCCTTTGGTTGAATCATAAGGACTTAACTCAATTTTTATTATATTTCCTGGTAGTCTACGTATAAAACTACGCCCAATCCTTTACTAAAAAACCCAGAATTATCTTTTCATTATCTAAACGAGCCCGTAAGATACATACCATTGGTAAGTTGTTCCGTAATTAAACCCTCATGAATCCATTTTTGTTGTTTCGTTTCATTCTAGGTAAAATCCCTTTGACGTATCAACTAATGTAAGAGGGGTAATACTATAAACTTGTCATTTCTCTTTTTTCACAAATATGAAAGTTCCGCGTATAATTCGGCTATCAGAAAGATTACCATATATAACACAAAATTTCGCCGCCTATTCCTTCTATTCGAGCCTTTCGGTCTGTCATTATACCTCGAGAAGTAGAAAGAATTACAATTCCCATCCCACCTAAAATTCTAGGAATTCGTTGATAGTTCGAATATATTCGTAGACCGGGCCGGCTGATCCGTTTTAAATTTAAAGCAGTTCTATATGGTCCTTTCCTATTTCTTCTATGTCGTAGGGTTAAAACCAAAAAATATTTATTGCTTTCCTGATGTTTTCTCACGTTTTCAATAAAACCTTCTTGTAAAAGGATTTTAACAATATTTTCAGTGATGTTAGTAGATGGTATTCGAACTGTTCTTTTTTTAGTCATGTCAGCATTTCGTATAGAGGTCATTATGTCAGCAATAGTGTCTTTACTCATGATAAACTAAGATTTTTGTTGCCCCCGAATTTTGATATAATCAACATGCTCTTTTTATTTTTTCTTTATTTCTGAATTATAAAATATTTATTAATTTTAAAAGTTAATTTTAAAAGGTATATACATGATAGATAAACAATCTACTAATAAATCAGTCTTATTCAAATACTATATTACGGTCTTACCTTATAATACCTCAGGTGCTAATGAAACTATTTTAGTAAAATTTAACTGTCTTAATTCCCGGGCGATCGCGCCAAAGATTCGGGTTCCTTTTGGATTTTTTTCTTGATCAATAACAACTGCAGCATTGTCATCATATCGTATTATCATACCGTTGTCGCGTTTGAGTTCTTTACAAGTACGTACAATTACCGCTCGAATCACTTCTGATCTTTCTAGAGGTGTGTTTGGTACTGCTTCCTTGATTACAGCAACAATAACATCACCAATATGAGCATATCGTCTATTACTAGCTCCTATGATTCGAATACACATCAATTCTCGGGCCCCGCTGTTATCCGCTACATTCAAATGGGTTTGAGGTTGAATCATATCATTTTTTTTTTTTTATCGGTTTTTTCTTTTTCAATGCCAAGGTCTAAATAAAAAAAAAGAAATATTATTTGTTCAAAACAAAAAAAGAAACCTTCATTTTTTTCTCATCCAAAAAACCCCTTTTCCTTTGTTTCTACATTCCTATCCCGAAAGAATGAATTGAGTTCGTATAGGCATTTTAGATGCCGCTATTGAAATAGCCCTTCGAGCTATATTTTCTGCTACTCCACTCATTTCATAAAGTATTCTACCGGGTTTAACGACAGCTACCCAATATTCGGGAGATCCTTTCCCCGAACCCATACGTGTTTCTGTAGGTCTTACTGTAACTGGTTTGTCTGGAAATATGCGTACCCATATTTTTCCACCGCGACGGGCATTTCGTGTCATCGCGCGCCGCCCTGCTTCTATTTGTCTAGATGTAATCCAAGCGGGTTCAAGCGCTTGAAGAGCATATCTACCGAAGCAAATACGATTACCTCGATAAGATATTCCTTTCATCCTCCCTCTATGTTGTTTACGGAATCTGGTTCTTTTGGGGTTATAGTTGATGGTTGGTTATCAATTCCATCCATCTCTACTACAGAACCGGACATGAGAGTTTCTTCTCATCCAGCTCCTCGCGAATTAAACGATTAAAAAATAATATACACGGTCAATAATATACGGAATCGTGGGATTATTTTAAATTTCATCTATTCATCTAATAGATTAATAATTCTAAATCTATTCTATTTATAGATAATGTTGTTTTGGTATAACGTTATAATCTTTATTTTCTTTTGCCTTTTATTATTCTATTGAATCGACTAAAATTTTATTTAGAAAAAAAAAATTCGCGGGCGAATATTTACTCTTTCAACATTCAGTTGTAAGATTAGTCTATCACATGATCTCTCAGAATAAACGAATAGGTTTCTGGTTCGTTCCGCCATCCTACCCAATGAATCATTAGGATTCGCTTTCAATAGAATCTTATGCATTCACAGGTTCTGTCGTTCCCACCACTTCTCGATTAATGGTTAGGTCTGAATTCTACAACGGAGCCCCTAAGGAAATTTTGAGTCAACCTTCTCAGTCTTTATTGGCTCGGGGCTCTTGATTTTTTGTTCTATGCATGGATTTGTCTAATTATGGATTAATCAGTATTGATGCTTTATTACATTCCCTTTATATGAGATGACTCATAGACCTTACATATTGGAATTTTATATCATTGATATTCTTTTTCTATCTTTCTCTCACCCTTCCATTTATCTGTATACTTTTATTGCTTTACAACTCAATAATTTGATTGGTTTTTCTTTTTTGGTTATGCAAAAAATATTTCAG